TCATGATCTGCATGTGAATGAGTCGAATTACTTATCCCTCGGTCTATTAGAGAACTATCTCTCCAGGGATTGTGAAAGATGTTCCACTGGAAAGATTCTTGTTATTGCTTCGACTCATATTCCCCAAAAAGTGGATCCCGCTCTAATAGCTCCGAATAAATTAAATACATGCATTAAGATACGAAGGCTTCTTCTTCCACAACAACGAAAGCACTTTTTCATTCTTTCATATACTAGGGGATTTCACTTGGAAAAGAAGATGTTCCATACTAACGGATTCGGGTCCATAACCATGGGTTCCAATGCGCGAGATCTTGTAGCACTTATCAATGAGGCCCTATCAATTAGTATTACACAGAAGAAATCCATTATAGAAACTAATACAATTAGATCAGCTCTTCATAGAAAAACTTGGGATTTTCGATCCCAGATAAGATCGGTTCAGGATCATGGGATCCTTTTCTATCAGATAGGAAGGGCTGTTACACAAAATGTACTTCTAAGTAATTGCCCCATAGATCCTATATCTATCTATATGAAGAAGAAATCATGTAAGGGAGGGGATTCTTATTTGTACAAATGGTACTTCGAACTTGGAACGAGCATGAAGAAATTCACGATACTTCTTTATCTTTTGAGTTGTTCTGCCGGATCGGTCGCTCAAGATCTTTGGTCTTCATCCAGATACGATGAAAAAAATTGGATCACTTCTTATGGATTCGTTGAGAATGATTCTGATCTAGTTCATGGCCTATTACTATTATTACTATTAGAAGTAGAAGGCGCTCTGGCTCTGGCGGGATCCTCACGGACAGAAAAATATTGCAGTCAGTTTGATAATAATCGAGCGACATTACTTCTTCGGTCCGAACCAAGGAATCAGTTAGATATGATGCAAAATGGATCTTGTTCTATCGTTGATCAGAGATTTCTATATGAAAAATACGAATCGGAGTTTGAAGAAGGGGAAGGGGCCCTCGATCCGCAACAGATAGAGGAGGATTTATTCAATCACATAGTTTGGGCTCCTAGAATATGGCGCCCTTGTGGCAATCTATTTGATTGTATCGAAAGGCCCACTGAATTGGGATTTCCCTATTGGACTGGGTCATTTCGGGGTAAATGGATCATTTATCATAAAGAGGATGAGCTTCAAGAGAATGATTCGGAGTTCTTGCAGAGTGGAACCATGCAGTACCAGACACGAGATAGATTTTCCAAAGAACAAGGCTTTTTTCGAACAAGCCAATTCATTTGGGACCCTGCGGATCCATTCTTTTCCCTATTCAAAGATCAGCCCTCTGCCTCTGTGTTTTCACGTCGAGAATTCTTTGCAGATGAAGAGATGTCAAAAGGGCTTATTGCTTCCCAAACAAATCCTCCTACATCTATATATAAACGCTGGTTCATCAAGAATACGCAAGAAAAGCACTTCGAATTGTTGATTCATCGCCAGAGATGGTTTAGAACCAATAGTTCATTATCTAATGGATCTTTCCGTTCTAATACTCTATCCGAGAGTTATCAGTATTTATCAAATCTGTTCCTATCTAACGGAACGCTATTGGATCAAATGACAAAGACATTGTTGAGAAAGAGATGGCTTTTCTCGGATGAAATGAAACATTCGATTCATGTAACAGGAGAAAGATTCCCCATTCCTTAGCCGTAAAGATATGTGCCCATTAAAAGGGGATTAAGTGGAACAGAATTGGCCGGATGGTAGAGTCGTGGAAACACTTGTTTCTTCCATCTTTTTGGCCTTAGCTCCATGGAACAATATGCTACTGCTGAAACATGGAAGAATTGAAATCTTAGATCACTATGTGTGGATGATATGAACTGCCTAAACAAGAATTCTTGAACGGCGAAAGAGCCTATTACTCGTTACATCAAACAATTTCTACTAATGAAACCATGTAAATCCATCGGAAAATACGCATGTCCGCTGAAATGGTTGTTGCTATCTGCTCCAATAACGAATCATTGGTTTCATTGAATAACTAAAGAAGATAGATAGACCTTTCTCTTCGTCTCAGGTCGATGGATCTCCTCAATTGGAAGATCTCCCATATGGATAATACACATTCCAGTTGACCGAGCCTAATTCTAATTGCTTTGTTCCGAAGCAAAGATATCCACGGAGGCGGGTTCGTCCTATTCAGATATTCACGACCGAGAGGTACGATCCTCTTTCGGATAGGCCCTGAAAGGAGAAGGAAGGCTGGAATGCCAACAGACGTCTGTCTATTCTCTAATTCATCCGACCCGATAGTACCCATTTTGAGAACGTCCAGTGCCAAAGTCACTGAATGGGTAAGTCGCCAATACCTAATGTAATGTACTTTCTTTGCTGGGTTACGGGTACTGGTGGGTATTTTACCAGAGGTTTCTATCAATCTACCTTGTGCGATTCCTGTTGAATCCTATACTCGGGGGGTGCGCGCAGGGCGGACGATTTCCAAACGGACTCCTATATAGAAGATCGCCAAGATTTCGT